TAAATATGAGTCAGAGATATATGGATATATCCATTTCATGTCAAAACAAATCCTTCATTTTTTTTTACGGAAATCAAATCTTTTACAAAATTCCTTTTATTTTTAGTAGAATAATTATCCTTGTCGTTGTTTATGTTTTGAGTTAGAACAAATTACTATAATTCGTCCTCGTCTGCGGATCAGACGACATTTTTCACAAATTTTACGAACAGAGGCCCCTTTTTTCATATTTGTCATTCCTTACTTTAATTCCGAGTCTATTTCTTGGAAGAAAATAAGTTTCTTGAAATTTTGAACCTCGAATTGTATTCTCATGGGAAGGAATGTTGAAGTTGAAAAACCACTTAGTCCTTTGAATCATCCGAATCATCTGAATCGTTGTGGGGGAATCTATAAATTATACGGCCTTTGGTTAAATCATAATGGCTTATTTCAATCTTAACCCTATCTCCCGGTAGGATTCGTATAGAATTACGTCGTATCTTTCCTGAAATATAACCTAGAACTACCTGTTCATTATCTAAACGAACGTGGAACATAGCATTAGGAAATGATTGAATAACCAATCCTTCTACTATCCATTTTTGTTCTTTCATTCCAAGCAAAACCTCCTTAAGGTACCAACTAATAGGGGGAAGAGAATAGATAACCTGCTCGTTCTATCACAAATAAGAAATTTTTGATCTAACTCGGATATCAGAAGGATTACCATATATAACATAAAATTTCTCCACCAATTCCTTCTAGTCGAGCTTCCCGATCCGTCATTATACCTCGAGAGGTAGAAAGAATTACAATTCCCATTCCACTTAAAATTCTAGGAATTCGTTGATAGTTAGAATAGATTCGTAGACCAGGCCGACTGACTCTTTTTAAATTTAAAGTATTTCTATATGGTCCTTTCCTATTTCTTCTATGTCGCAGAGTTAAAACCAAAAAATATTTGTTTCTTTCTTGGTGTTTTCTCGCATTTTCAATAAAGCCTTCTCGTAAAAGTATTTTAACAATGCTTTCGGTGATGTTAGTAGATGCTATTCGAACTGTTCCTTTTCTATTCATGTCAGCATTTCGTATAGAGGTTATTATATCAGCAATAGTGTCCCTACCCATGATAAACTAAAATCAGTGGTGTCTCCGAATTTTTATATAATCAACATGCTTTTTTTATTAGTTTATTTTTTTTATGAATTAAAAAAAAAAAAAATTCAAAATGAAAGGTATATACGTGATACACAATCTACAATTTCATTCAAATATCCTACTTCTCATCTTATAATACCTCAGGAGCTAATGAAAGTATTTTAGGAAAGTTTTTTTTCAATTCCAGGGCAATCGCACCAAAAACTCTACTTCCTTTTGGATTTCCTTTTTGATCAATGATAACTGCAGCATTGTCATCATATCGTATTAGCAGACCATTGTCGCGTTTGAGTTCTTTACAGGTACGTACAATTACAGCTCTGATCACTTCTGATCTTTCTAAGCGCGTACTTGGTATTGCTTTTTTGATCACAGCAACAATAACGTCACCAATACGAGCATATCGACGATTGCTAGCTCCTATGATTCGAATACACATTAATTTTCGAGCCCCGCTGTTGTCTGCTACATTCAAATGGGTTTGAGGTTGAATCATATCTTCTTTTTATCTGTTCTTTCAATAAATGCAAACAAACAAAGGGCGAAAAAGAAAAAGAAATATTGTTTGCCAAAAATAAAAAGTAAAAAGAATCTACGGTTGTTTTTATCCCCAAGATCTATTTCCTTTGGTTCTACATTCCTATCCTGAAATAATGAATTGAGTTCGTACAGGCATTTTAGATGCCGCTATCGAGATAGCCCTTCGGGCTATATTTTCTGATACTCCGCTTATTTCATAAAGTATTCGACCGGGTTTGACAACAACTACCCAATATCGGGGGGATCCTTTCCCCGAACCCATACGGCTTTCCGCAGATTTTACTGTAACTGGTTTGTCTGGAAATATACGTACCCATATTTTTCCACCGCGGCGTGCATTTCGCGTCATTGCTCGCCGACCTGCTTCTATTTGTCTAGACGTGATCCAAGCAGGTTCAAGTGCCTGAAGAGCATATCTTCCGAAACAAATACGATTCCCCCGATAAGATATTCCCTTCATTCTTCCTCTATGTTGTTTACAGAATCTGGTTCTTTTGGGGTTATAGTTGATGGTTTTTTCTTAATTCCACCTCTACTACAGAACCGGACGTGAGAGTTTCTTCTCATCCGGCTCCTCGCGAATGAAAAAATTTCAATTTTAATTGAATATGAATATTTAAAAATTGAATTCGAATTAGAATAGAATTCTAAATTAATATATAGATTAATATATTCTAAATTTGAAAATGAATAAAAATGAATAATAAAAATGAATAGAATAATAATATTGAATTAAGATATACATTTAATAATACACTAAATCAATAGATTCTTTGATATTCATCTAATTTATTAGATATTTTTATATTAGGATATATAA